AAAAGGGGGGGGGGTCAAAAAAACAAGTATAGAAAAATTATACAAAGTTCTATACAAGTTTCTACCCCCCTTGGTTTTTCTTTAATTGAATTTCGTTTGATTAGACGGAAGTTCCTTAAAAACTTCCGCTTTCTTTAAAAGATTATGAACAGTTCCTGTGGGTTGAGCGCCTTTTTCAAGGAAATATAGAATAGCAGGAACATTTAAATAAGTTTGGTTCTTTATTGGATCATAAAACCCCACTTTTCTAAGGTCTTTTCCTTCTCTTCGGGATCGAACATCAATTGCAACGATTCGATAGACGGCTCATTGGGATAGATGTAGATGAAGAATACCCCCCCTAGAACCGTATAGGAAGTTTTCTCCTCGTACGGCTCGAGAAAAAATGATTTGCTTCGAAGTTTTGTCTATGTATGCAATTCTAATATTCTTAAAAATTAAATGAAAAAAGAGCCTATACACTCAATTAGACTATACTATAATTTCAGTTTTTTTCTTCCTGAAAAGAAAAAAGAAACCATTCGTACTCATAACTCAAGTTGGATAACTCTCAAATAAAATCTTTAGTCAATTTCTTTTATTGAGTGGTCTTTACCCCACTTTCTTTGTCTCGTTTAAAATTCGATTTAGATTCTTTAGTTTGATCCAATTATTGAGACTATCGAGACAATTAAAACGGTGTTTCCTTGTTTTTGGATCCTTATTTAAAATCATTGGGTTTAGACATTACTTCGGTGCTTCTTTTCTTAATGCTTTCAAAATGGCAGCAACATACCCCTTGTTGATTAAAGAATCGTATGGACAGTTGATTCCCCGTGATACACTTTGAATCGATAACGTCAATTCTAACAAGTTTTGCTTTTTTTTTTATTTTTAATTGCAAACTTGCTTGAATTGGATCCTTGCAATTTCTATATATGGAAGAAGATATATTTACGAAGTTGTTCCAATTGATTGGCATTAACCCTAGATCCTTGACCCTGAGAAATGAATGAATCCTTTCTACTCGAGCTCCATCGTGAACTATTAACAACCGAACCAAAAATGAAAGGTTCGAGTGTAACAGAACAAACAATGTCGAGACAACAGCACCTTCATTATTAGATAAATTGAAAATGGTGGATGGAAAAATCCACAACGGATCGTGTCCTTCAAGTCGCACGTTGCTTTCTACCACATCGTTTCAAACGAAGTTTTACCATAACATTCCTCTAATTTGAATTTGGAACCGGTATGGAATTGATTCAATTATGGAATCATGAATAGTCATTGGTTCAGTTGTACATAGCCAGCGTAATCTAGACTTTTTCTTCTATATATGAATATGATCTAGAATCTATATATGTATGTGTAACTTCTTTCTATATATGAGATATGTGTTATGATATGTGGAATATGGGTAATTTTTTTTTCTCAAAAAGTCTTAGCACGACAGCAGCTTTAACATACATAAATCTATTTTTACATACAAAAAGAATATGGATAGATAGAAAAAAGTAGAAATCTAGAATATAAATATAGAAACGAATAACGTTTTGAATCTTCATCTTCAAGTGACTCAATAGGATAGATTCAACTATTTCTACTTTTTGAATACATAAAATGAAATTATTGTGATTGAACTCGAACGATACATACCATATAAGCTAAACATTTCCTTATTTTATATGTATTCTATTTTGGTTAACGTGGAATTGAGTAATATTTCCATAATCGAATCTTTTCATAAAGTGAATAGGATAAATCACCCCTGCCTCAATCATTCCATCGATTTCCAATTTTTCATTCGAGCCAAACACGAAATACCCAAGTAAAACGGGATTCAATTCAAAGAAAATACTATAGGCTCCCTAACATCAAATTCTATATGATGCGGAACTTGGTCGTTTGTTAATGAGATTCTAACAGACCCAGATATTTAAATTAATATTGAGTAACTCATATCCACTGCCCCACTTCTTTCTAGTAGGGAATAATTGAGCATAAAAAAATGGATATGTCTGGGACGGAAGGATTCGAACCTCCGAATAGCGGGACCAAAACCCGTTGCCTTACCACTTGGCCACGCCCCATTTCAATTTCTAATGCACACTAAGAAAAATAATCTTGTTATTGGTTATTTGTCAATTTCAGTCCAAATATCTATATATCTATAGAATAGATTGGTACTAGGATTTTGATACATATAGATATATAATTCAACTTACTTTATTGATCATTACATAGAATTCAATTAAGATATTGTATGAAAGTATGATTTCTTCTATTCTCCTTTGAGAATTGGAGGATTTTTGATTGGGTGGGTTCAAAGAAAAAGAAGGATTTTTTGTCTACCTTACTTACTTTCTTCCTTTTCCTTATCTCAAAAACTCGATCAAATTGCAATTATCTCCAAGAACAAAATGTCTGCTATGCTTAATACCGTTAGTTTGATCTGTATTAATTCTGCCCTTTATTCGAGTAGTTTTTTCTTCGGCAAATTGCCCGAAGCCTATGCTTT